CGGGCTTTTTCCAGCTGTTCAATGGCTCCCCCGCGGAGTTCTTCTGAATTTCGAATAGTATTCAAAATCCTCTGTTTTCGATTATCTAATAAATCACTTAATGAAAGTAGATTACCTTTCCGTTCATTTTAAAACTTCTATAATCCCTTCCCGAACCAAACATGAATCTTTTGATTCATTTGGCTCTAATGCTCAATTATTTAGGGTAAATTCTCATAGCTTTTTTATGTTTTTTATGAATGTAATGAGCCTATCCTCTTCATAGTCCAGAAAACGAAAAAAAATGAATCTAATGCAAAACCAAAATACTTAGAGGACTCTTCTGACAAAATAAAAAATATGTAATTATCAGCAAAGTTGTTTCTTTTTTTTCTTCAGTTCAAATCCAAAAATGCTTCTTACTTATACATAAGGGATAGGTCGTCGATTCCGCATTGGATAAAAGAGAAAAAATACCCTTTAATTTCGAATAAGTGGTTCAAATCGTTTTATCGAGATGAGTGTTCTATATCGATAAAATATTCATTTTAAAACTCTCTATTAACATAGTGGTAGAAAGGGTACCATGCTGCGTCTAGACTTCAAATGGTTTGCTTTAACCATCTTAACAGCCCCACGTTATTGGTTGCTAGAGAATCAAAGTGGATTTGCCAACTAATCGCGAAATGCTGCGGTTCTTGCATATAATTTCTTCAGAAAAGTAATTCGCGAGATCATGCACCTTTCTTCCCTAGTTATAATGGAAAAAGGCACAGCTGATTGGATCCAGCCTATTTTTGAAATAAACAACTCACACACACTCCCTTTCCAAAAAAGACCAATATACCAATCACTACACTTAGATTTATTGGATTTGTTGCTAAAATATCGGTATTCAATCCGAAACTCCCGGCAGATGGCCAGTAGCCCAAAGAAACGAAAGAATCGGTTAGATTTTTCATATAATCTCCTCTTATAGATAGACTAAAAAATTGACAAGAGTTCTTTTTCTATCGCTTTGCCCACTCTTTTCAATTCTTTTTTGAAATTCGAGTCAAAAACTTTTGGAGTTATAAAGTCTGAACTGCCACTCGATTGTTGCAACACCTCATAAAAAAAATTTCCCTTGGACTACGAAAGGGAAGGATGAAAGCGAGTAGGTATACTAAACTCCTCATCTGCAAATCAGCCCTCCCCATAAGTTATTTTCTCAACCAATACCGATAAGATTAAACAAAAGGATTCGCAAATAAAAGTGCGAGTAGGTATACTAAACTCCTCATCTGCAAATCAGCCCTCCCCATAAGTTATTTTCTCAACCAATACCGATAAGATTAAACAAAAGGATTCGCAAATAAAAGTGCTAGTGCTACAACCAATCCATAAATCGTTAAAGCTTCCATAAAAGCTAAACTAAGTAATAGAGTACCTCGTATTTTTCCCTCTGCCTCAGGCTGTCTTGCGATACCCTCTACGGCTTGACCCGCAGCAGTCCCTTGACCAACTCCAGGTCCAATAGAAGCAAGCCCTACAGCCAATCCAGCAGCAATAACGGAAGCAGCAGAAACCAGTGGATTCATGATAAATTCCTCGTACCAACAAAAAGAAATAGTTAATGATACAATCAACCAATGAATTTAATTAGGACTTAATTATTTCATCGATAGGATTTACCCAGTCGAAGTAACTAAGAACTTCGAATTTAAGGAATTTAAGTAAGAATATTTTTGAATCATCAGGACTACTTCGATATCTCTTTTTTCCTTTCTATTCACAAGGTTTTTGTGAATCCATAGTAGTTGTTCCATTTCTTGGTTCCGAACTGTTATTTGAATTCTTACGTTTTTGCTTTATTTCATCTCTTTTTTTCAACCAATTTACAGCCACAACGATATGAAAGGACTTCTATTGGAAGTCCCCACGCAGTGGTGGGTCAAATGAAATATTTCTTTAGTTCATATTAGTTCATATATTCATATTAGTTCATATATAACTAGCAATACCTAATATCACATATACATGTCTTTAACGTAAACCATTAGATTCAATCGGATTTGAGAATCAATCCATTTTTTTTAGGAATCTCGTTTTTTGAAAATTATTTTTTCCCTTCCGTTTTGTTTATCATTATGTCAACGGAATAGAATATAAATGGGAAAGTAAAATGGATTAGCACAAATTTTTGCATAGAAAAATAGTATTTTATTGATCTAAGTTCATAAAACATTTTTTTTACAACTTTCAAAAATAGTAATTTTTCATTTTTTTTTTACTCTAACTTATTTTCTTAAATCGGATTTGAGAATCAATCCATTTTTTTTAGGAATCTCGTTTTTTGAAAATTATTTTTTCCCTTCCGTTTTGTTTATCATTATGTCAACGGAATAGAATATAAATGGGAAAGTAAAATGGATTAGCACAAATTTTTGCATAGAAAAATAGTATTTTATTGATCTAAGTTCATGAAATTTTTTTTTTACAACTTTCTAAGATCGTAATTTTTGATTTTTTTGTTCCTCTTTCTTTCTAGCGTATATAAAGTCTTGTATATTTCTATTCTTTAAGTAAATCGTTTTGAGCCACATATGCGTTGCTTTGCACTAAGAAAAAAAAGACTATTTCAATGATGGCCCTCCATAGATTCACCTATATAAGCTGCGGCTAAAGTTGCAAAAATAAGAGCTTGAATACCACTCGTAAATAATCCAAGGAACATAACAGGGATAGGAACCACTGAAGGTACTAAAGAAACAAGAACAACAACTACTAATTCATCCGCTAAGATATTCCCGAAAAGTCGAAAACTAAGTGATAACGGCTTTGTGAAATCTTCTAAGATGTTAATGGGTAAAAGGATCGGGGTTGGTTGGATATATTTCCCAAAATAACTTAATCCTTTTTTGCTAAGACCTGCATAGAAATACGCCACTGACGTGAGTAAAGCCAAAGCAACAGTAGTATTTATATCATTCGTAGGTGCGGCTAACTCTCCATGAGGTAATTCTATTATTTTCCAGGGTAAAAGGGCCCCTGACCAATTTGAAACAAAAATAAATAAAAACATAGTTCCAATAAAAGGAACCCAGGGGCCATATTCTTCTCCAATTTGAGTTTTACTCACATCCCGAATGAATTCAAGAACATATTCGAAGAAATTCTGACCCCCAGTCGGAATGGTTTGTGGGTTCCGAACAGCTATAGTAACTGATCCTAATAAGATGGCAATTACAACCCAAGAAGTAATAAGTACTTGGCCATGTACCTGGAAACCCCCTATTTGCCAATAGAAATGTTGGCCTACTTCCACGCCGGATATATCATAGAACCCTTTTAGTGTGTTGATGGAACACGATAGTACATTCATATTGCCCTCTGAAAAAAATCGAACTTTTAAAAAAATTATTTTGATTCAACCATCTCTTTGTCTACTTGAATCAGATATTTTTAATACCAACTCCTATTTTGAATACTAACTAATCACATAATGTTCCCAGTTATTTTTATCTATTTTAAAAAATTCATAAAAAATAACCGATTCCATAAATATATCGGATTTTCGAAGGAAAAGTTATTTAACTTATTATTAATCAAGGATTTCTTATATAGCTAGAACGGCCCTCACTAATTGCGAATACTAATTTATTAAGAATTAAACGGATTGAAGATACAGCGTCATCGTTCGCCGGAATCGAAATATCCGCAAGATCGGGGTCACAATTTGTATCGATTAAACAAATTGTTGGAATTCCCAAAGTGATACACTCCCGCAGGGCCGTATATTCTTCATGCTGATCAACGACGATCACAATATCAGGTAACCCTGTCATATATTTAATCCCGCCCAGATATGTTTGTAGGCGGGATAATTGTCTTTTCACCACAGCCGCATCTCTTTTTGGAAGACGATCGAGTCTTCCCGTTTTTTGTTCCATTATCAAGTCCCTGAACTTATGAAGTCTCGTTTCTGTAGTGGACCAATTTGTTAACATCCCACCGAGCCTTTTTTTATTAACACAATGACACCGGGCTTTTATTGCAGCCCATGCTACTGAATCAGCTGCTTTCTTTTTTGTACCAACAATAAAGAACTCTTTTCCCCTACTTGCTGCATCAAAAACCAAATCGCAGGCTTCGGATAAAAAACGAGCAGTTTTAGTAAGATTTGTAATATGAATATCTTTACGCTTTGCGGAGATATAAAGTGCCATTTTAGGATTCCATTTCCTAGTATCATGGCCAAAATGAACTCCTGCCTCCAGCATCTCTTCCAAGTTGATGTTCCAATATCTTCTTGTCATTTCCCCCCCCCTTTTTTTTTTAAAGAGACGAGAAACCCCGAACTGAAATAAAGAATTGTTCCGATGGAACCTTCTCTTCTACCATAGATTGGCCGTAGATAGACTAATAAGCCATTCTTCTTTTCTATTGCCTTACTATTCAAATGACTGTACTAAATACATATACAGATAGTCAAAAAGATGAATCGACTTTTCACTTTTAGGAATCATGAAATCCTATAAATGATTGTTCTGGTCTATCGTGGAAATTCTTTGAAAAGAAAGAATCAAATAATTTTCTGTGGTGAAACAAAATATCTCTCATTTCCCCCTCGAATAGGTTGTTTTTTTTTGTTTCCATTTCCAAAGAGCCCCTGTTGTCTTGTTTTGAAGAGGGTATCAACCCTTTCAACCCTGTACCAACGGGTATCATCCCCCCCAAAACAACGTTCTCTTTCAGGCCTTTCAACCAATCGATCCGCCCCCGGAGAGCTGCTTTTGCTAAAACTCGAGCAGTTTCTTGAAAACTTGCTTCGGATATAAAACTTTGAGTATTGAGAGACGCTCTTGTTATGCCCAATAAGAGGGCTCGGTAACAAACCGCTTCTTCCAACGCGCGCCCCGTTCGTTCCGCCCGTAACAATCCAATTAGTTCCCCCGGTGAAAAAACATTAGACATTCCCTCTTCGGAAACCAAGACCTTTGATGTTATTTGACGTACAATAATTTCTATATGCCTATTATGAATCTGCACTCCTTGGGATCGATAAACCTTTTGGATCTTATTAACTAAAGAGATACGACTTTGCACTATAGTTAGCCCAGCACCAATCAAGAATGCCCACGGCATTCCAAGAATTCTTGTTATACGTCCGTTCCAGCCCTCAACCCTTTTTTCTAGATTTATGGATATTGAATCAACCGAACGCACTTCTAACACCTGTTCTACTTTTGGTAGCCCTTGGGTTATATCACCAGATCTGGATTTTTCATATATAAATGTAATTAAAGTATCTCCTTCGTACAGGACTTCCCCATAATGGCCATGAACAGTTGCTCCTGGAGTAGCCAAATAAGGCTTAGCTGATCGTATTACTACGGAGTCAACTTGAACAAGTATAACTTGACCCGATTTTAATTTTAGGTGTGGTACTTTTTTGGCTATATTTTCACAAATAAACTGTCCAAGATTCATTATTGTAGATTTTTCTTGACAATAATTGGGGTGGAGAAAATACCAATTCAAATTGAAAATAATGTTACCGCACGGACGGGGGTTATCAATTTTTTCATTTTCATCGATTAAATAATATTTAAATTTAATTACTTGAAAAGTCTGTTTTAAATTGTCAAGTTGCAAGTAGTTATTTACCAAGATCTGATTATGAATCATTAAATGGTAAAGTGAATAAACATTTGCAATTAGAAAGGCTGTTCCTAAAGGCCTCGACAAATTCTTAATTGGAATTGCAGGATCTTTTGTAATTTGAATTGATTCTTTTATTGCATTATGGTTGTGATATTTTACATCGTTGAATGGACCCATTCGAAAACAATTGGATGATGACAAAATTATCAACGATTGGAATTCCTTATTTCTATTCAACAACGTATGAATAGTTCTTTTATTTTGATTAAGGGGTTGTTGAATTCTTGTTTTGGAATAAATGGAAGAAAACGGATTTATATTGGTGAAATTTGATCCATTATAGGGGAGAAATCCTGAGCCCGGCGGGTCATTCCTTTTTCCGCTATATGAAATAGTTGATTTCAGCAAGTCGATTCTTAGGAAATGCCGAATCAAACCATTTGCCTTTATTTCAACAAAAGAAGCACGAGCTTCTTGACTAGAAGAACTTTTTTTGTCTTGGTTCCAATTCAATACTAAACAAGTCCGAACTAATTGAATATTTGTATCAGAAATTCCTCGAATTGGTTTACCATTCCCATAAAGGATATAATTGACAACTCGAAGTTTCACATTATCCCTTTCCTGCAACAGATCCGGGGGGAAAAGCGTTCCTAAAGTTATACCGTCCGTTATTTCATAGGTAACGACAGGACGAACTAAAACAAAATACTTTTTCTTACTAGGTGTGATCCGTTGAACATAGATCCAATTTTTCCATTTTTTTGATTCCTTGGTATTTTGTTTTTCTGTTCCCGGTGGTATCAAAACGCCACTATGTCGGGATATCTTATCTGTCTCGCCAGGAAAATGGATATCTCCAGAAAATATTTTAAGTTCAATTCTTTTTTTTTTTCTCTCCACTCGGACCAATCCGCCCACCCGGCTTCTTATATTTAAAGTAATTTGTGTATTTACCCCAACGATACTATTGTTCCGTACCATTAAGGAAGAAGATCCAGATAATATATACACTTCCTCGGGAATGAAAAAAAAACGATTGATTTTCGTTTGGTATTTTGGCCTAAATTCCTTACCTCCTTGATACTCAAGGAAATCCTCTTTTTTGACGATTAAACCCGTTTCTATAGTCCCGTGTTTAGTAATGCCCGGACTATTTCTTCTGTATCGAGGATCGTCCAAATAAGCAAGAATACTATTTCTACGGAAAATGCCATCGACGGGGATTTCAATCAAGATATCCGAGGGGGGTATTAATTTGTTCTCGCATTTTTGAATCGATTGGAGTGGAATAATGAATCTATTGCTTCGCCTCTTTGAGAATAAATCAGAATTCTGGTAGAGAATGGTCGGATCTACGAGATTACAATGATCAATACCTATAATTCGACCAAAGTCTGAATAATCAGGAACCCTATCTTCTTTTTTATCCGAAAAATTAGAAGTAAATAAATTTTCTCTCGATGGATCATCCGTCCCCGAGAGGTTATAAGTAGAATTTCTCTTGACAGAACGAGAATGCGCATTCATTTGATCTTGATCCTTGTGGATCGAAAGTGAAACTAGACTAGATCTGGGCGGCTCTCCTAATAATATCCATAAATGACTTGTTTTTGGTATTGGTAATAGATGAACATTTCCATATGGAAATTCGGGTGCATGATACACATCGGTGCTCCAGTGCATTTCTCCATCTGAGTCAGAATAAATATGTTTTCGAACTTTCTCTTTAAAATTCAAAGTGGATGTTCCTGCGCGAATCTCAGCAATCACTTGTTCTGATTCTACATATTGATCGTTTTGAACTAAAAGAAAACTTTTGGGTGGAATATTTACATTATGTCGATTGTCTTCACTTTCAATAGTTACATACAA